AACAAAGGGATTCGCAAATAAAAGCGCTAAGGCTACAACCAGTCCATAAATTGTTAAAGCTTCCATAAAAGCCAAACTAAGCAATAAAGTACCTCGTATTTTTCCCTCCGCCTCGGGCTGTCTCGCGATCCCTTCTACAGCTTGGCCCGCAGCAGTACCTTGACCAACCCCAGGTCCAATAGAAGCAAGACCGACGGCCAACCCAGCAGCAATAACGGAAGCGGCAGAAATCAGTGGATTCATGATAAGTTCCTCACACCAAAATAAGTAAATAGTTAATGATACGATCAACCAAGAAATTATGACTTAATTATTCCATCACTAAGATCTATACAGTCGAAGGAACTAAGAACTCTGAATTGAAGTAATAATATTATTGAATCATTAGAACTACTTCCATATTTCTTTTTTAGTTTCTATTCACATAATTTTTGTGAATCCATATGACTTTTTTCTTCCATTTCTTTCTTTTTTCAAAACCATTCAAATTTTTCGTTTTTTTTTTTCTTGATTGAATCTATTTATTCATTCAATATTCACTTTATTCATTGAATAAATATTTCATTCACAATTACAAACGAAAGGGAAGGACTTCTATTGGAATCCCTATCTAAATTCACAGTATTAGATATTAATTAGATATATTTTTACTTCATATATAACTAATTAATATCTAATATCACATATACATGTGTTTCTTCCATAACGTAAATCAACTATTCATATCTTACATTCAATCGGATTCTAGAATAATTCTTCGAAAGATTCACAAGAGTTGTCTTATAGCAATTAGATTACATACATCTAGTTCGGCACCTCCTTAATCCATTTTTTTTATAAATTGAACTCTTTTTTCTAGATTTTTCTTTTTTTATTCGACTACATGGGAACAATCAATCTACATGGACAAATTCCTTAGATCGAATCATTACATCGAAATAGTAGTATTTGATTGATCTAAGTTAATGTAATTTATTATTTATTCAAATTATCTTTTGGTCAATCGTTGAATTGGATGAAATCAACTTGAATGGGCATCATTCTATATAACAATAACATCTTTTTAAAGAATAGCACGCCATAATACTATAAGTAATAGTATCCAAATTATTATTTATTATTCAGATTATGATTACTAATAGCTTATAATTATGGTTACTAATATCTAATTATTATTTATTATTCAGATTATGATTACTAATAGCTTATAATTATGGTTACTAATATCTAATAATGTTGAATATTGGAATTAAATGAACAAAACAATATAAAGAGAATATTCATTGGCGGGGGTATAAATGGACCTAACTGGAATTTTAGGAAAAAGATCTTTTAGATCTCTTTCCTTTTTTTTACTTCCCTGTTTGTTGCAACTCCCTAATATCTATAAGATCTTAAGCTTTTTTTACTATTCCTCTCTAGATCGTATATATCTTATTTATATTATAGAATATATTATATAAATATAATAAATATAATTTGTTATAATTTTGATTATATAATTGATTTATATATTATGTTCCCTAAGCAGATTATCTTGATCCGCGCATATATTGCGTAAGTCTTAAGCTAAAAAAAGCCTATTTCGAAAACTAGTCAATGATGACCCTCCATGGATTCGCCTATATAAGCCGCAGCTAAAGTTGCAAAAATAAGAGCTTGAATACCGCTTGTAAATAATCCAAGTAACATGACAGGTATAGGAACCACTGAAGGTACTAAAGAAACAAGAACAACAACTACTAATTCATCAGCTAATATATTTCCGAAAAGTCGAAAACTAAGTGATAAGGGTTTTGTAAAATCTTCTAAGATATTAATGGGTAAAAGGATTGGAGTTGGTTGAATGTATTTACCGAAATAACCTAATCCTTTTTTGGTAAGACCCGCATAGAAATATGCTACTGACGTGAGTAAAGCTAAAGCAACGGTAGTATTTATATCATTTGTAGGTGCGGCTAATTCCCCATGAGGTAACTGTATGATTTTCCAAGGTAAAAGAGCACCTGACCAATTCGAAACAAAAATAAATAGAAACAAAGTTCCAATAAAGGAAACCCATGGACCGTATTCTTCTCCAATCTGAGTTTTGCTCACGTCTCGAATGAATTCAAGGACATATTCGAAGAAATTCTGACTGTCAGTAGGAATGGTTTGTGGATTACGAACAGCTATAATGGCTGAACCTAATAAGATAGCAATTACAACCCAAGAAGTAATAAGTACTTGGGCATGGACTTGAAAACCTCCTATTTGCCAATACAAATGTTGGCCAACTTCCACACCAGATATATCGTATAACCCTTTTAGTATGTTGATAGAACATAATAGAACATTCATATTGCCCTCTGAAAGAAATAGAACTTAAAAAAAAAAGAATTATTTTGATTCAACCATCTATTTTTGACTTGCCTACTTGAATTATATATTTTTGATATCAACTAATCACATATCCTAAGTTACTTGTATCTCTTTTGCGCGATTAAAGAATCGTAACCGA